CGGTCTCGAATTTCTTAATAGCAGTATCTATTCGAAACGAATTCTCTAGCATTTGACTCCTTATCACCGAAGAGTTTAGTCGTACACTTGAAAGATAGCCCAGAAAATAGAAGGGATGATTATATAATTGCTTTATATGGATCCTGGCCGGTTGAGACCACAAGTCAAAATGACATTGCCAAAAGTTGACAAGGTGAGATTTCCATTTCTTTATCAGAAGACGAGCCCCCCTTGAAGCCAGAATCGATTTTCCTTGATATCTGACATAATGCATAAAAGGGTCTTTGAACAACCATAGGGTTTTCTGAAAATCGTTACAAAGCACTACTACAAGATATTCTATTTTTGCATAGAAATGTGTTCGCTCAAGAAAGGATCCAAAAGATTTTGATCGTAAATGAAAGGGTTGTTTACGGAGAAAAATGAATATGAATTCACATTCATATACATGAGAATTAGAGAGGAACAAGAAGAATCTTTGATTCTCTTTTGAAAAAAGGGAAATGGAATTTTTTGGAGTAATGAGACTATTTGAATTCCAATACTCGTAGAGAGAGAATCGCAATAAATGCAACGAAGGAGTATCTTGTATCCAAGAGTGAAGGGTTTGAACCAAGATTTCCAGATGGATGGGGTGGGGTATTAGTATATCTGACACATGATTTAAATGTGATAACTTGTCCTCGAAAAAGGGAAATATTGAATGAATAGATCGTAAATTATGAGATTTTGCTATTTCTTTTTCTTCTAGGGAAGATACCAATCGCAGCGAGAATGGAATTTCCACAACGACTGCAAAACCCTCCGATATCATTTGAGAATCAAAATGATTGTTGTGCCCAACGAATCGATTTTGATTAGAATCATTAACCGAAATAATCAAACGATTCTGTTGATGCATTCGAGTAATTAAACGTTTCACAATTAGTGAACTGGATTTATTGTCATGATCTAAATTTTCCACCGGTTCATAAAGAATCGATCCATTTAAAGCATGACCATGAGCAAGCGCGTAGATATATTCCTGAAATAGAAACGGATATAGGAAGTATTGTTGCCGAAATCCATCCATTTCTAAATATCCTTGTAGTTCCTCCATTTCCATTTGAAATTACACTTGAACCAATATGGGGGATTTCTTGAGTTATCAAATAATACATAGTACGATACGGTCAGAACAAGGTATATAGTAAGAAAAGAATAGATACCCCGGAGCCAGAAAGGACAATCAACGGATCCTATTTCCATCCAATTTATTTATGTTCGTTATAGTTACAAGAGATGGTTAGAAATCCTTTATTTTTACAACCCGATCACTCTTTTGACTTTGGAATAATGAATTTTGATCAGTATACCGTTTCTTCTACACATTCGTCTCCACTACATAATAGAGAACATAATAGAGAATAGTTAGGATTCATGAAAAAAAAGGAATTGATGATCCACTCACAAGAGAACCCTTTCCCACATCAGGCACTAATATATTTTTAACGTCTAATTAGATCGGGTAATCATTCGAATTAAGAACAAACAGAAGCTCGTTGCTTTTGGTTTCCCTATAATTGGAGCTATAGGGCTCTATCCATTTATTCACTCGACCCAACTTGAATTGATTTGACCCCTTTCCAAGAAAAGAATCAAAACAAGATTTTGTATCGATCCGTTAAGGATGAAGTATTCTAAGAGTTCTCCATTGATACGACATGCTGTTTTTTCCTTTCATTCCCTTTCAGGATCAGTCGTGGTCTTACAAACTCTACCAATGGTATGGACGAATCCGTTGCTTCATCAAAATGTGTAAAAGACCATAGCCGCACTTAAAAGCCGAGTACTCTACCGTTGAGTTAGCAACCCATATAAATAGGGTGTGTAGATACGATCGGAATAAAAAATAAATAAAGAGATTCGATTGCCCGACCTCGTCAAAACATTGAACTAGCAACAGATCAAAAAGAAAGATTTGATGATCAATTGTGAACATAAAAATGAACAGAGATCAGATGAAAATACAACAGATTCTGGGATAAATTATAGAGAAAATCTAAATAGATGTAAAAATTGATAGACTACCCATACTCTATTTTTTTTTTTTTCATTATATTAACTAAGATACTTCTTGATGTCACAACGAAATTGACGAACCCATCGTTTGAGTGAAATAAAGAAACAAACTTATGAAATGTGGATAAATAGATCTATTTATCCACGATCGAATTATATTTGTTCGATACACCATTGTCAATATGAATTGAATGTTGAGAAAACCCATTCAATAAATAAAACAAGGACTTGTGTTGGAGTGACACTACAACATAGATAAGGGATGAAGTATCAGTGGGGAAATAAATAAGGAATTCCGGTAGGAAAAAAATGTCGGGTTTATTCAATATTTATTCAATAGAGGTATAATAAGCAAGATTGACCTTTTGTTTGTTGGTGGAGTCCCAACGAAAACCATCTGATTGATGGTAATCCCATAATTTCCCAGTTATTTCATCTATTCACTCAATCTTTTTTCTATCTGTCTCATATCAAGAGAAGATACTTTTTTTTATAGTTCTATGATACGGGGTCATGTGAGAGCAACAATGAATAGAGAATAGAGAAAAAAAATAAGGAATGGTGGAGAAACAATTAGACAAAGCTAGATACTGGGCACCCCCCCCTTTTTTTTTATTTCATTAATTTCATTTGATTAATTCGAAATTCCTTAAATACCTCCGCCTTCTTTGAAATATCATGAACAGTTCCTGTAGGTTGAGCGCCTTTTTCAAGGAAATATAGAATAGCGGAAACATTTGAATAAGTTTGGTTCTTTATCGGATCGTAAAAACCCACTTTACGAAGATCTCTTCCCTCTCTTCGGGATCGAACATCAATTGCAACGATTCGATAGATGACTCATTGGGATAGACATAAATGAACAACCCCCCCTAGAAACGTATAAGAGGTTTTCTCCTCGTACGGCTCGAAAAAGAATGATTCGAATTTATGTATTGTAGTGGCAAAAAGATCCACAAAATCATCAATTAGACTATGATTTGAGTCATTTTTTTTTTGTTCTTCCTTCCTGAAAAAAAAAAAAAAGAAATCTCATTCGTACTCATAACTCAAGTTGGGTAATTCTCAAAGAGCTCGAAGGGAAATCCTTAGACATTTATTGAGCCGTCTCTAACCTCTTTTGTTTGTCTCGCCTAGAGTCGATTTTATTTCTTCCCCATTCTGATCTAGTTGTTGAGACAATTGAAAACGGTGTTTCCTTGTTCCGGTATCCTTTATTTTATCTTTGCTTTGAATCCTTGGGTTTAGACATTACTTCGGTGATCCTTAATTGTTTCAAAATGGTAGCAACATACCTTTTGTTATTTCGTTCTATGGAAACGATTGATTCCCCTGTGATACACTTTTGATCGGAATTGGTAAAACTATTTCGACAAATTCATTTTACTTTTTTTTTTTGACTTGTTCGAACTTGATCCTTTCAATTTCTATACCGAAAATATACTTACGAAGTTGTTCCAACTTATTGATTGGCATTAACCCTAGATCCTTCTCTCTGCTAAATGAACCAATTCTTTATGCTCGAGCTCCATCATGTGCTATATTATAATTATATTATTTTATTACAACCCCAAAATTGGGGTCCTAGTGGAATAGAACAAACTATGTCGAGCCGAGAGCATCTTCTTTGATATATAAAATGGTGGGTACAAGAATCCACAGCCAATAATGTCCTTCAAGTCGCACGTTGCTTTCTACCACATCGTTTCAAACGAAGTTTTACCATAACATTCCTCTAATTTTGGACCGGTATGGAATTGATTCAATATGGAATCATGAATAGTCATTGGCTCAATCGGTATATAGTATATTAAGTCCTCCATACTTTTATTTTCATATATGGATCTGGAGAAGTCTCAGCAAGAATATAATTTAACCCCATATTTTATTAGAAGAATGAAACACATTTATAAAAAACCCGAAGAAATGCGTTGCTTAACACTTCTTTACATCTTCAACAGATTGTTAGGGATGATGAATCATGAAAGATCCAATTCTTTCTCAAACAACTAAAACTAAAGAAGGGTCTTTAATTAGATTACCGATACCGGAACAGAATGAGTCATTAACCAAACAAGCTATTCCAATGACCGGGAAAGATCGCAAGTGACTCGATAGGATAGATTCACCAATGTCACACTTCTTCGAGTAGAAAGAATTTATAAGGAATCATAAAAAACAATTTCAAGAATTTCCTACTTCGACATCATTACTGGAAATAAGTTTTCCAGTAAAGACTGAATTGAATCTCTAAATCCATCAACAAGTCGGTACAACGAGGATCTAAAAATGTTTAGCAGATATCTGATTAATTAAATCAGACGCGAATTTGATCATCATAAGAGACTTCTATGTTTCCTTTCCGATTGAATCATCAATAATTTAAACCAGATAAATGGGTCAAGAAACAAATCCAATTGTTTTGTTTTCTTGGGGATGGATAGAAGGGGCTCATGAAAGAAAAGATGAAGGTCGGTATTCTTTCAGGTATTCTTTCATCTGATTTTATCGTATTCATCAGATACACCAAACAAGTGTTACCGGGGGTAATCGTGGGTATTTAAGGGATCGCAGATCTTTTTCGCCAAAACTGAAACACCGGTGTCACTGATCACTGAAATAGAACAATAACAATACATATAGGCATGGTTCGTTTTCTACAGATTTTTCCTTACTTCAGATTCAGGAATCTTTCCATAAAGTAAAGTGAATGTATGAATCTCCCCCCTCCCCCAATTGATCGCTACATTGATTTCCAATTATTCATTGGAGCCAAATCAAATACAAAATAAAAGAAATTAGGTCCAAAGAAAATAATCTGTTCCGTATTGAATTTTCTTGTTTGTTAATAAGATCCGGATGACAAGGGTCTTGAAATTGATACCTTCCTTTCCTTTGCGGATTAACTCATATCGACACGAATTCCATGGGGATCATGAATCATACCCAAAGCCAATTTAAAAGGATCTTCTTATGGGATGCTATCCTGTCTTGTATAAGTACAAAGCAAAATGGGTTCATATCAATTTGTTGTTACTATTTTGTTTGATTTTGTCCAGTCTCAGGAGCTTTAATTCCATCGCTGGAATTAATACCAAGAACCCCCCCGTTTTTTAGGATTCAGGATCCACATAGAATTAGTCATTTTGTCTACCCTATCTTTATTTATATTTACTTTAGGGAAGGTAGAGACTTCTCTTTTATTTCGCATTTCGACTCAGAATGCATCATGTGAGAATCCAAATATCATAGATATGGGGCATAAAGTTTATCCAAATGACTAACTAACCTTCAATATGAATATGGGCGAGGGGGCGAACATACGCTGAATGGCCCACCCAGTTTTTTTTTTTTGAATTTCACTTTGATCTTTGTTCCCATCCTACCTATATCAAAAAAGATATTTATTTCCATCCACATGTCATTGATACTCGATCCGTTTGTTTGTGAGAAACAAAATCGAAAGGGAAGATATGATTCTATAGAAGAATCATTAGAAATCACAAAGAAAGATTGGATCACATTGTATCCAACATTACACCCTTAAACAGAAGATTGTTAAAAAGAACAATCTTTGTTATGATAGAATTGGTCTGGGACGGAAGGATTCGAACCTCCGAGTAACGGGACCAAAACCCGTTGCCTTACCACTTGGCCACGCCCCATTTTGATTTCTATTCGACACCGATAAACACTAATATCGGTATTGGTTGTTCGTCAATTCCAGCCCCAATATCTATTGAATTGGTTGTTGCTATGATTCTACACATGTAGATGTAGAATCAAAATGAATTTATTGATCATTACATATAATTCAATTAAGATATTGTATGTAAGGTATGATTCCTTCTATTCTCATTTGAGAATTGAAGGATTTTTGATTGAGGGAGTTCAAAGAAAAAGAAAGATTTTGCGGCCTACTTTCCCTTCTTTCTTCATTTTCCCCTTATATCAATAACCCAATAATAATGAAATTTTCTCCAAGAACAAAATGTTTGTTATGCTTAATATCTTTAGTTTGATCTGTCTTAATTCTGCCCTTCATTCGAGTAGCTTTTTCTTCGCCAAATTGCCCGAAGCTTATGCTTTTTTCAATCCAATCGTAGATGTTATGCCAGTCATACCTGTGCTCTTTTTTCTCTTAGCCCTTGTTTGGCAAGCTGCTGTAAGTTTTCGATGAGATCTTTAATACTGTCTTAGAAACATTCATGATTTATTCGATAAAAAAAAATGCTATTCTTAAGAATTGATAAGATCAGATAATGAACCCTCGACTCAAACATGGAAATTCTTTTGGATAACCGAGATGAATCGGAATCACCTCATTTCTTCTGGGGGTCGAAGACCCTATGTATGGTCCCTACAATACCTAATTGTAGGTATGAGAGATCGTTTTGTTAACGAAAGAATCAGAATCTTATTACAAATTCATTCCTGCAAATTCCTTATGTTTTCTAGAAACCGCCTCTTTTCTTGTTGTCAAAACGGAATATGTGGTACAAAAATGGAGAATCTATTCCCCTATTTCCCCCAAAATGATCTTGGAGATTGTGTAATGCTTACTCTCAAACTCTTCGTTTACACAGTAGTGATATTCTTTGTTTCTCTCTTCATCTTCGGATTCCTATCTAATGATCCGGGACGTAATCCTGGACGTGATGAATAAAAAAATCAGGGGTTTTTCCTTGCTCGATTTCTGAATTTTCTTAGGGTTTTATTTCTCCATTCCATACATTTAACTCTGAGAAAGGGGGTTAGAGATTTTTTCGAATTCGAAAGGGAAATATCAAGTGATCAGAAGAAACGGAGAGAGGGGGATTCGAACCCTCGGTACAAATAATTCGTACAACGGATTAGCAATCCGCCGCTTTAGTCCACTCAGCCATCTCTCCCAATTTTAAAAGGATAATTCATATGTGACGCGTGAAGTAAAGGTTGATAAAAGTTTTTCCTTATCTTTCTTTATTCTATAAATATAGACGAATTTGATCAATCATCAATTCCCTTTAGATAATGATTCGAAACAGATATCTCCAATAGAAAGAGTACCTCTTTGATTTCGTCCGAAAAGTTCTTTCTTTTATTCCCCCGGCCTGGCCAGTACCTAGCCAGGCCATTCCTTGTTCCAATGAATCATAGATCAAATGATTTATTTGATTTGAAAACGAAAATGCTTGTTATTGAAGCAGCAACAAGGCTATTCCTATGATAGGAGTGTCATTTCTTATTATGTTTTTCCTTTTCTCGATTTACTTAAATGGAATAAAAAAAACATATTTTTTTCTATTATATATAGAACTCATATATTTCTTCAAAGAACATGTTTGAACCTGAACCCTTGAGTCCACAACCAAAACAATAGGATTTTTCACTCGATCCAATCGACCCGAATTCATAAGATTTGGCAGTTGAATGAATAGGAAAAGGAGTAGCTTCGAA